CCTACAAATTCAAGTAGATGGTTGTATAATGGATTTATAGAAATCTTTCGTGGATGAAACCAGAGGGAAAAATGCCATTGCCAAAAAGTGACAAGATAACATTTCCATTTATTCATAAAAAGAGACGTTCCTTTTGAAGACAGAATGCATTTTCTTTGATATCTAACATAATGCATGCAAGGTTCTTTGACCAACCAAAGGTTCGCCCGACAATCCGTAACCTTAAGAAAGACGCTCCCCAAACATTCTATTTTTCCGTAGAAATAGATTCGTTCAAGAAGAACTCCAAAAGATGTTGATTGTAAATGAGAAGATTGGTTACGTAAAAATACGAAAATGGATTCGTATTCACATACATGAGAATTATATAAGAATAAAAAGAATCTTTGATTTCGTTTTAAACCGGCTTTCTTTGGAGTACTAAGACTCCAATAGTCGTTGAGAAAAAATCGTAAGAAATGCAAAGAAGAAGCATCTTTTACCCAATAGCGAAGGGTTTGAACCAGGATTTCTACATGGACAGGGTAGGGGATTAGGATATCTAACACAAAATTTAAATGTGAAAAATTGTCTTCTAAAAAGGGAAATATTGAATGAATTGATCGTAAAGTCTGAGATTTTACTATCTTTTGCCTTTTCTCTTCTAGAGAAGATATTAATCGTAGAGAATATGGAATTTCCACAATAAATGCAAACCCCTCTAATAGGATTTGCGAATACAAATCCTTGTTTCGGCCCCAAAATGGATTTTGCTTCGAATCATTTGTAGAAATATAAAAATGGTTCTGTTTATACATTTGAGTAATTAACCGTTTCACAATCAGTAAACTGGATTTATTCTCATAAACCTGATTTTGCGACAAAAAGGATCGACTCAAACTACGATCATGGGCAAATGCATAAATATACTCCTGAAAAATAAGTGGATATAGAAAGTCCTGCTGTCGAGATCTCTCTAACTGTAAATCTCTTTGGATTTCCTCCATTTGAAATTCGATTGGAATCAAAGGTAGTTTGGGGGTTATCAAATGCTACATAGTACGATACAGTCAAAACAGGGTATTATTTTCTCCTAAGAAAAAGACCTTGAACTTAGCAACAGATTCTCTACCCTCTCTTTTTTCCGTTTCATTTAGTATATGTTATCAGACGGATAAGAAGATGGTTAGAAATCTTTTATTTTATAAACCTAATCGCTCTTTTGATTTCGGAAAAAACGTTCATTATCAATATACTGCTTCTTTTACACACACCTCCATTCTATAATATAATATAGAATGCCAATATTTAGGATTAATTAAAAAAAGATAGAATCGACTCGTGGGAGAAGAAGCTCTTCCCGTATCAGGCACTAATCTACTTTTAACGTCTAATTAGATCGAGAAATTATTCCAATTTCAGAACAAAAGCTGGTTGCTTTTTCTTTCTAATAAAAAATGGAAGCCCTGGGGCCATATCCATTTATTCATTCGACCCAACTTTATTTTGTTCAATTCCAAGAATTTCAACAGGGGTTTTCTACCGATCCTATAATAATGAAATACGCTTGGAACTTTCCATTGATACGACATGCTATTTTTTCCATCCATTCCCTTTCAGGATCAGTCGCGGTCTTCCAAACTTTTTCAATGGTATGGACGAATTCCTCGCTTCATCTATATGTGTAAAAGATTCTAGCCGCACTTAAAAGCCGAGTACTCTACCGTTGAGTTAGCAACCCGAATAAAATTCGAAATGAAAAAAATGTAGCTTTCAACTCAGGGATGTTATAGATACACCAGAAAAATCAATCAAATGGAATTGAAACAAAGAGAAAAGAAATCAACTAATCAAATCATTCAACTAATCAAAAAAAAATGAAAAAAAAAACACCATTTGAATTTGGTAAAAAAAGCCTACGGGGCGGAAATAAATGGACCCCTTTTCACTTATCAAGATGAATTATATTTGTTCCATACACTGTTGTCAATATAAAAAAAATTTGAAAAAAGAATAGACTGGAAAAAAGAAAAATGGAATAAAAAATCCTTGCATAGCATAATAGATGGAGTTTCTCAGTCTAGGTGGAATAAGCAACGTGAATTCCTTTTGGTTAGTAGAGTTCTAATGAAAACCGCACAGCACAATTGAAGGAAATGTCCCGATTTTTTCTTTTTTTATTTATCGTATCAAGTTTTTTTGTTCTAGACTGTCAGATTCGACGGAAACAATAAGAAAAAAATACGAATAGAACAGAAAAAAGGGGGGTCAAAAAAACAAGTATAGAAAAACTCTAGAAAATTCTATACAAGTTGCTACCCCCCCTTGGTATTACTTTAATTTAATTTCATTTGATTTTATTAGACGAAAGTTCTTTAAAAACTTCCGCTTTCTTTAAAAGATTATGCACAGTTACTGTGGGTTGAGCCCCTATTTCGAGGAAATATAGAATAGCAGGAACATTTAAATAAGTTTGGTTCTTTATTGGATCATAAAACCCCACCCTTCGAAGGTCTTTTCCTTCTCTTCGAGATCGAACATCAATTGCAACGATTCGATAAACGGCTCGTTGGGATAGATATAGATGAACAGGACCCCCCCTAGAACCGTATAAGAAGTTTTCTCTTCATACGGCTCGAGAAAAAATGATTTCATTCAAAGTTTTGTCTATGTATGCAATTCGAATATTCTAATAAAATAAATGACAAAAGAGCCTATACCCTAGATTATACTAGGATTTTAGTCTTTTTTATGAAAAAAAAAAAAAGAAACCATTCGTACTCATAACTCAAGTTAGAGAATTTTCAAAGAAAATCTTTAGTCAATTTCATTTATTGAGCGGTCTTTACCCCGCTTTCTTTGTCTCGTTTAAAATTCGATTTAGATTCTTGAGTTTGATCCAATTTTTGAGACTAGCGAGACAATTCAAACGGCATTTCCTTGTTTTTGGATCCTTTTTTTTTAATCGTTGGGTTTAGACATGACTTCGGTGCTTCTTTTCTTAATGCTTTCAAAATGGCAGCAACATACCCCTTATTGATTGTTGATTAAAGAATTGTACGGACAGTTGATTTCCCGTGATACACTTTGAACTTTGAATCCAAAAAGTTTGATCAATTGCAACAAATTTTCTTTTTTTTTTTTGAATTGCAAACTTGTTTGAATCGGATCCTTAGAGTTTGTATATTTAGAATTTGTATATATGGAAGAGGATATATTTACGAAGTTGTTCTAATTGATTGGCATTAACCCTAGATTCTTGACCCCGAAAAAGAAATGAATCCTTTTCTACTCGAGCTCCATCGTGAACTATTAACAACCCCCCCGAAAAGGGTTCTAATGTAACAACGTCGAGACAAGAGCACCTTCATTATTCATTACTAGATAAATAGAAAATGGTGGATGTAAAAATCCACAAAGGATCATATCCTTCAAGTCGCACGTTGCTTTCTACCACATCGTTTCAAACGAAGTTTTACCATAACATTCCTCTTATTTGGAACCGGTATGGAATTGATTCTATTGTGGAATCATGAATAGTCATTGGTTCAGTTGTACATAGCCGTCGTAATCTAGTTATTTTTTATTCTAACTATTCATTGATTCCTTTTCCTTATTCTTTATTAATAGTCTTTATTAATAGTCTGCTTTTTTCTTTATTATGCTACCTATAACTAAAATAATAATAATTTAATAATTAGCACGAATAAAAGTAGAATAAAGATTCTATATTTTATAGATACAATATAATCTGGAATAGAGAATAGGGGTAGAATAAATAGAAAAAAATAAATAGAGAGTAAAAATATAGAGAAATAGAAATGATTCCCTTTTTTACTTGAGAAATCGTAGAAATCGTGAACTATTCGAAAAATAGACTGCATAACAGAGAAAAGAAAATTTGAATTAGGATTTAGCATGGTGTAACCTCCTATTCTAGTAGTACTCGGTGCTTCTATTATCTATGTAATTATATATAGATGCGTAACGTCTATATATATTAGACTATTTAGATATGTGTAATTAGATATGTGTAATATGGGTAGGTGGAATTATTTTTCTGAAAAAGTCTTAACATGACAGGAGCTTTAACATACCTAAATCTATTTTTAGGTAAAAAAATAGAATAGAAAGGAGTCAAAATCTAGAATCTATAAACAAATAACGCTTTGAATCTTCATCTTCAAGTGATTGATATAGGATAGATTCCACCTTCTCTCCTTTTTGAATCCAAGAAATTCAATTCTTGGGATTGAACTAGAACGATACGTACCATATAACCATAACCCTATAGATAAGCTAAACATTTCTTTAGCTTAACTAGATTTTGGGTAATAATCTTTTCCTAAAGTGAAAAAAATAGGGGATAAGATAAACCACCCCCGCCTCAATCATTTCGTCGATTTCCAACTCTGCATTCGAACTAAACATAAACACGAAATACCGAAAAAATGGATATGCTCTGGGACGGAAGGATTCGAACCTCCGAATAGCGGGACCAAAACCCGTTGCCTTACCACTTGGCCACGCCCCATTTCCATTTGAAATTCACACTAAAAAACAATAGTCTTGGTATTGATTTTTTGTCAACTCCAGCCCAAAGATCTATATATCTATAGAATATACTGGTATTAGGATTTTGATACATATTCTTCATATTCTTATAGATTATAGATATTAGATATCTATAATCTAATTCAATTGAATTTATTGATCATTACATAGAATTCAATTAAGATATTGTATGAAAGTATGATTTCTTCAATTCTCCTTTGAGAATTGGAGGATTTTTTATTGGGTGGATTTCAAGAAAAAGGAGGATTTTTTGTATACCTTACCGACTTTCTTCCTTTTTCCTTATCTCAAAAACTCAATCAAATTGCAATTATCTCCAAGAAAAAAATGCCCGCTATGCTTAATACCGTAAGTTTGATCTGTATTAATTCTGCTCTTTATTCGAGTAGTTTTTTCTTCTTCGGCAAATTGCCTGAAGCCTATGCTTTTTTGAATCCAATCGTAGA